CGAGTGGTAAGGCGGGGGACTGCAAATCCTTTTTCCCCAGTTCAAATCCGGGTGTCGCCTGATCAACACAAGACTTCAAATTCCGTATTATCTTAGGCCGATATATAACCCAATGAATTTTTTACTTCACAGACGCAAAAGAATTGTTGATACTTGCTTGATTCTAAGCATCTGTCGCTTCTCAAAACTCAGCGTTAAGTCCTTGCGTCTAGGAGTCAAGATTCTAGTGTAAAATTTTATTGAAGGACTTCAAATACAATATCCATATTCAAATACAATATAGTGTCTACTGACTGGATCTTATCAATCTTACCTTAAATTGAACAAATTGAACTAAGTCGGACAGGCAAGCGAATTAGTGGGTGTGAAAAGAGCAGAAAAATACTTTGGATACAGACTCATGAAAGTCTATAAATGCGTAGGCATTCAATCCATATTAGATTCAATAACAATAATAGGTAATTGGCTTTTTTATAAAAAAGTGCAATAAAGAAATACTTTTTTCAGTAACCTGTAGCCACGAATGAAATAGGCTATCCCCGGGAGAAGAGCGCCAGTTGGGAGTATAGTAAAAATGAAATCAAATAGCAAAGAAAGGTATGAACGATGAATCCTCATTCCATATTGAAGATGTCTTTTACTTATGAAAGTCAACAAAAGAAAACAATAGATTTTATTATCTATGTGTTCAATTAATACCATTCCCTTACTACTTCTAAGTTCTAAGAATGGCAGCACCTCTTTTGTGAGGGCTTAATGTTTCCTGGTTCTACTAGAAAAAAATAGAAAACCTTGTTCGAAGTATATTTCGTGTATTGATTTATCACGAGTCTTGGGTCAGAATCCTTTTTGACTGTTCACTATTGATCCACTATTATTAGTGAACAATAATGGACTAATTCCTTCATATGTATCGAAATAGGGGACATCATTCACATGGATATAGTAAGTCTGGCTTGGGCTGGTTTAATGGTAGTCTTTACATTTTCCCTTTCACTAGTAGTATGGGGACGAAGTGGGCTCTAAGTACTATATAATTAATTAAGTTGATGAATCAAACTTTATCAATTGTTTTCTAGATAATTCTGTAAAGTACTTTAAATTATTATCTCTTTTTATTTCATCTTTAGTTGAAAGTTCCATTGTATTCGTCGGGTCTGATATAGTAATGTACTATATGAATAATATGAATAATACCCTTTTTTCAATCAAACAAATATTTCAACGATTCTACTGCTTGTATTCCGAAAGTAAAAGAGATACAGAAATAGAATTCAATCAAATTATTCCTAAACTTATAAACCAACCAACTTTTACCACATATAGAATATCAATATAGCGCCAATGAGTAAGAGCGGACCCCCCCCTTTTTTTCTTTTTATTTTACTTCATTGATTTTATTCTTTCGATGTATATCAGCATTCCTAGTTCATATTTGAACTAAAAAAAGAAAATCGAACGGGAAGACTAAGAGTTGTCTTTTGCTTTTTTGAGCTTAATTAGAATCAATATAAATAAAATGGATGAAACAAAGAATTAGAATAGGGTTAAGATTACATCTACCTAATGCATATCACATATATGATATCTGAAGATCAATATTTTGCGTAATCTAGATTAATATTAATCAATCCGAAGAATCCAACTTTCTATACTTCACTAAGAGAAAAAGTATGTATGGTAGAAAGATTAATATAGTTCTTTCTACCATACTATCAGGTCTCAGAGAATACTGCTGATTGTCGTTCGCTCATTTCATTAAGAATCAAAACGCGAAGCTTTTATTTATTCAACCATTAAGTTAAGAAGAACTAAGAAGACAAGTTTCATTCAAATTAATTATTTTGACTTACGGTTTTTACATATATGATAAGTAAAAAGGCAGTAGGAACTAAAAGGAACAGTGCAGTAGCAATAAATGCAAGAATATTTACTTCCATAATATCATTATTTCTTTTTATTTCGCAATAACTCGGGATTTAATCCCATAGAGATGAGGAATCAATCTTTCGCCGATAAATTTAACGAGATGAAGTACATTGGGACGATGACGATATTGAATCAACTCAATATGATGAATTTAAGAAGATCTGAGCTATCAAATGGATTTATCGTCAAGAATTGAATAGTATAACATAGGAGGGTCCTTTATTCATAAAGAATAAAAAAATGCAGTTAGAGTATCTACCGGAATTCTGAATATGCTACTCCCACTAATTGTACCAATTCACATATGCCTCTCTCCCACCAATTGTTACTATTTGATTACTATTTGAACAAATTTTTTTGATGATAAATGCTAAAAAATAACTAAACTAAAGACTAAAGAACACTTTTAGGAATAAGATTCTGTTCCGTGTACGCTTTTCTCCGACAAAGAAAAGATGGATTGAGTATATATTGGATACGTCGGGACTGACGGGGCTCGAACCCGCAGCTTCCGCCTTGACAGGGCGGTGCTCTTACCAATTGAACTACAATCCCCCTAAAAAGTATATCC